GATCTCGATAAAGCCACTCAGAATCAATTGGCAAGAGGTCAACGATTACGTGAGTTGCTCAAACAATCCCAATCAGCCCCTCTCACGGTAGAAGAACAGATAGTCACCATTTATACTGGAGCGAATGGGTATCTTGATCCGTTAGATATTGGACAGGTAAAGAAATTTCTCGTTCAGTTACGTACCTACTTAAAAACAAATAAACCTCAGTTCCAAGAAATCATATCTTCTACCAAGACATTTACCGAGGAAGCGGAAGCCCTTTTGAAGGAAGTTATTCCGGAACAGATAGAACTGTTTCTACTTCAGGAACAAAAATAAAGAAATTGATCACTCTTAGTGCAAGACGAATCATTGAGAAATGTTTCCGATTCGAATCATTCAAAATATGTTTCTTGGCATAGCAATCTACAAAAATAGATGGAAATAAATTGCGTCCAATAGGATTTGAACCTATACCAAAGGTTTAGAAGACCTCTGTCCTATCCGTTAGACAATGGACGCTTTTCATTCCGATTTTTTTTTTCACATTCTTACTTTCCTGTATCCTTTCGGATAAAAGAATCGGATTGTATGTGAAAGAAAGATTTTAGGGACATATCCGAATCAATGATGCATGTATCATAATAATTAATATGAAGCGGGTAGCGGGAATCGAACCCGCATCGTTAGCTTGGAAGGCTAGGGGTTATAGTAGACGTCGATTTATCATTTTAAACGTCTCTAATTCAAAACCGAACATGAAATTTTTGTTTCATTCGGCTCCTTTATGGAAGATCGATAGATTCCCAGATCTAAGACGTAAACGAAACTAAAAAAAAAAAAAGAAAACATTTACCGTGTATGGGAAAAGGGAGTCAATCTGAATTCAAAGAAAAAACATTTGGCCCATAACATCTATGTCAGCCCTTTCCGTCTGAATGCATCCAAAACGACTTGCTTTCTAGATGATCCCTTTAGAAAGAGGGAATTATCACAAATCTTTCTAATTACTTCGTTCCTTATTTCTACTTGAGAGAATCCTGAAGAGAAGAATTTCATTTCCACCGAGCTGAAACAAAACAATATGTCGATGGCTCTAGTAAACCAAAGTCATCGTTTAATAGCTATTTGGCTTCAATCTTCCCCTTTACAAAAAAAAAAAAAAAAAAAATTGGAAGATCTAGTTACGATTAGAAATAGACTTTTGTATCTTCATCCATGGATCCTTTACTTATACTCATTCAGCTGGAAGGGTTGATCCAACTTAAAAAAAAAAAATTATGCTTCGCAATTTCATAATCCAATTTTGTTATTCAATTTCGAATTGACTTGACTTTTGGATACAAATCACGATAATGTATATTTTTCCTCAAATGTAGCATTGAGAGGTAAGGGATTAAACCCCTTTAAGAAATAAAGTTTTTGATCAGAATAGGAATCAAACCGAAGGACCCCTTATCTATTTCACTTGTTAATAGAACGAATCACGCTTTTACCACTAAACTATACCCGCTACAATATGATTATTGTATACGAATGGACTGTTTGTCGAACAAGGGAGTGAAACGTAATCAAGATAGGATCAGAATCATGAAAATGAGAGTGTTGACATGTTGTGTTCTGACGGGGAGACTTGATGAAATAGGAGAAGAAGGTTCGTTTAAATAACAAGTTATATCTTTTATCGGGGAGTCATTACTGAGAGTACCGGACCAAAAGAGTCATTGAAGTCGGAACATAAAAATGAGTTGTACAAGAATCCAGAGCTCCATTTTTCTCTACTCCCTTTCCTATTCATTCAACTGCCAAATCTTATGAATTCGGGTCGATTGGATCGAGTGAAAAATCATAGTATTCGTTTGGTTTGTGAACTCAAGTGTTCAAACAAAGTTTGTCCTTTGAAGAAATATATGAGTTCTATTATACTCGAAAAAGTATGTTTTTTATTGCAGTAAGTAAATCGATCAAAAGAAAAACAACGAATAGTAAGAAATGGCACCCCTATCATAGGAATGGAAATAGCCTTGTTGCTGTTTCAATAACAAGTATTTTTGCTTTCAAATCAAATAAATCATTTGATCTATGATTCATTGGAACAAGGAATGGCCTGGCTAGGTACTGGCCAGGCCGGGGGAATAAAAAAAAGCTTTTCGGATGAAATCAAAGAGGTACTCTTTCTATTGGAGATATCTGTTTCGTTATCTTTATCTAAATGGAAGTGGTGATTGATAAAACTCGTCTATATCTATAGAATAAAGAAAGATAAGGAAAGACTTTTATCAATCTTTACTTCACGCGTCACATATGAATTATCCTTTTTGAATTGGAATTGGGAGAGATGGCTGAGTGGACTAAAGCGTCGGATTGCTAATCCGTTGTACGAATTATTTGTACCGAGGGTTCGAATCCCCCTCTCTCCGTTCCTTCTGATCACTTGAGATTTCCCGTTCGAATTCGAAAAACTCTCGAACCCCTTTTTCTCATAGTTAAATGTATGGAATAGAGAAAGAAAATCTTAAGAAAATTCAGAAATCAAGCAAAGAAAAACCTCTGATTTTTTTATTCATCACGTCCAGGATTACGTCCTGGATCATTAGATAGGAACCCGAAGATGAAGAGAGAAACAAAGAATATCACTACTGTGTAAACGAAGAGTTTGAGAGTAAGCATTACACAATCTCCAAGATCATTTTTGGGGGAAATAGGGGAATAGATTCTCCATTTTTGTACCACACATTCCATTTTGACACCAAGAAAAGAAATGAAGCGGTTTCTAGAAAACAAAGAAAGGAATTTGCAGGAATTCATTTGTAATAAGATTCTGATTGTTTCATTAACAAAGTTATCTCTCATACCCACAATTAGGTATTGTGGGAACCCTACATAGGGTCTTTGACCCACAGAAGGTCAGAATGAAGAAATGAGGTGATTCCGATTCATCGCGGCTATCCAAAAGAATTTCCATGTTTGAGTCGAGGGTTCATTATCTGATCTTATCAATTGTTAGAATAGCTTTTTTTTTTATCGAATAAATCATGAATGTTTCTAAGACAGTATTAAAGATCTCATCGAAAACTTACAGCAGCTTGCCAAACAAGGGCTAAGAGAAAAAAGAGCACAGGTATGACTGGCATAACATCTACGATTGGATTGAAAAAAGCGTAAGCTTCGGGCAATTTGGCGAAGAAAAAGCTACTCGAATGAAGGGCAGAATTAAGACAGATCAAACTAAAGATATTAAGCATAACAAACATTTTGTTCTTGGAGATAATTTCATTATTATTGGGTTATTGATATAAGGGGAAAAATGAAGAAAGTAAGGGAAGGTAGGCTGCAAAATCTTTCTTTTTCTTTGAACTCCCCCAATCAAAAATCCTTCAATTACCAAATGAGAATAGAAGGAATCATACTTTACATACAATATCTTAATTGAATTCTATGTAATGATCAATGAATTCATTTTGATTCTACATCTAGATGTGTAGAATCCTAGCAAGAACCTATTCCATAGATATAGATATTGGGGCTGGAATTGACGAACAACCAATACCAATATTATTAGTGTTTATTTGTGTGGAATAGAAATTTAAATGGGGCGTGGCCAAGCGGTAAGGCAACGGGTTTTGGTCCCGTTACTCGGAGGTTCGAATCCTTCCGTCCCAGACCAGACCGATTCTATCAGAACAAAAATTCTTCTTTTTAACAATCTTCTGTTTAAGAGTGTAATGTTGGATACAATGTGATCCAATCTTTCTTTGTGATTTCTAATGATTCTTCTATAGAATTTTCCCTTTCCATTTTGTTTCTCACAAACGGATCGAGTATCAATGAGACGTGGATGGAAATAAATATCTTTTTTGATATAGGTAGGATGGGAACAAAGATCAAAGTGAAATTCAAAAAAAAAAATTGGGTGGTCCATTCAGCGTATACTCGCTCCCCGCTCATATTCATATTGAAGGTTAGTTAGTCATTTGGAGAAACTTTATGCCCCATATCTATGATATTGATATTTTGATTCTCACATGATGCATTCTGAATCGAAATTCGAAAGAAAAGAGAGGTTTCTATCTTCCCTAAAGTAAATAAATATAGGGTAGACAAAATGACTAATTCTATGTGTGTGGATCCTGAATTCTAAACAGGAGGGAGTTCTTGGTATTAATTCCATTGCTGGGATTAAAGTTCCTGAGTGGGACAAAATTCAAATAGTAACGAAGAATGGATAGGGACCAATTTGGCTTTGTACTTATACAAGATAGGATAGCATCCCATAAAAAGAGAAGATCTTTTTAATTGACTTTGGGTATGATTCATGATCCCCATAGAATTCGTGTAGATATGAGTTAATCCGCGGTATCCATTTCAAGACCCTTGTCATTCGGATCTTATTAACAAACAAGAAAATTCAATATGGAACAGATTATTTTCTTTGGACCTAATTTCTTTTATTTTTTTTTTAATGTGTTTCATTCATCTAATAAAATATGAGGTTAAATTAGATTCTTGCTGAGACTCCCCCAGATAACTATCCATCCGTATATGAAAATAAAGTATGGACTACTTAATATACATATATATACATATACCGATTGAGCCAATGACTATTCATGATTCCATATTGAATCAATTCCATACCGGTCCCAAATTAGAGGAATGTTATGGTAAAACTTCGTTTGAAACGATGTGGTAGAAAGCAACGTGCGACTTGAAGGACATTATCGGCTGTGGATTCTTGCACCCACCATTTTATATATCAATGAAGATGCTCTTGGCTCGACATAGTTTTTGTTCTATTCCACTAGGACCCCAATTTGGGGATTGTAATAAAATCAATAGTACATGATGGAGCTCGAGCATAAAGAATTGATTCATTTAGCAGAGGGAAGGATCTAGGGTTAATGCCAATCAATAAGTTGGAACAACTTCGTAAGTATATCTTCGGTATAGAAATCGAAAGGATCAAGTTCGAACAAGTAAAAAAAAAAAAAAAGTAAAACGAATTTGTCGGAATTGGTAAAACCATTTCGATCAAAAGTGTATCACAGGGGAATCCATCATTTCTATAGAACGAAATAAAAAAAGGCATGTTGCTGCCATTTTGAAACAAAAACAATTAAGGATCACCGAAGTAGTGTCTAAACCCAATGATTCAAAGCAAAGATAAAATAAGGGATGCCGGAACAAGGAAAGACCATTTTCAATTGTCTCAACAACTAGAATGGGGAAGAAAAAAATAGATTCTAGGCGAGACAAACAAAAGAGGTTAGAGACGGCTCAATAAATGTCTAAGGATTTCCCTTCGAGCTCTTTGAGAATTACCCAACTTGAGTTATGAATACGAATGAGATTTTTTTTTTCAGGAAGGAAGAACAAAAAAAAACGACTCAAATCGTAGTCTAATTGATGATTTTGTGGATCCATTTGCCACTATAATACATAAATTCGAATCATTCTTTTTCGAGCCGTACGAGGAGAAAACCTCTTATACGTTTCTAGGGGGGGTTGTTCATTTATGTCTATCCCAATGAGTCATCTATCGAATCGTTGCAATTGATATTCGATCCCGAAGAGAGGGAAGAGATCTTGGTAAAGTGGGTTTTTACGATCCGATAAAGAACCAAACTTATTCAAATGTTCCTGCTATTCTATATTTCCTTGAAAAGGGCGCTCAACCTACAGGAACCGTTCATGATATTTCAAAGAAGGCGGAGGTGTTTAAGGAACTTCGAATTAATCAAATGAAATAAAAAAAAAAGGGGGGGGGTACCCAGTATCTAGCTTTGTCTAATTGCTTCTCCGCCATTCCTTTTTTTTTTGCTCTATTCATTGTTGCTCCCACATGATCCCATATCATAGAACAATAAAAAATATCTTCTATTGATATGAGACAGATAGAAAAAAAAAATGGAGTGAGTAGATGAAATAACTGGGTAATGATGGGATTACCACCAATCGGATGGTTTTCGTTGGGACTCCACCAACAAACAAAGGGTCAATCTTGCTTATTGTACCTCTATTGAAGAAACCCGAGGTTTTTTCCTACTTTTTCCTTATTTATTCCACTTTAATTTCTTATCTATGTATATGTAGTGCCACTCCAACACAAGTCCTTATTTTCTTTATTGTTATTGAATTGAATTTGTTTTCTCAATATTCAATTCATATTGACAATGGTGTATCGAACAAATATAATTCGATCGTGGATAAATAGATCTATTTATCTACATCCCATAAGTTTGTTTCTTTATTTCACTCAAATGATGGGTTCGTCAGATTCGCTGTGACACAAGAAGTATCTTAGTTAATATAATGAAAAAAAATAGGGTATGGGCAGTCTATCCATTTTTACATCTTTTTAGATTTTCTCTCTATTTATCCCAGAATCTGTTGCATTTTAATCCGATCCTCTGTTCATTTTTATGTTCACAATTGATCATCAAATCTTTCTTTTGGATTTGTTGCTAGTTTAATGTTTTGACGGGATCGGGCAATCCAATCTCTTTATTATATATATTTCTATTTATTTTCTTATTATTCCGATTGTATCTACACACCGTATTATATTTATACGGGTTGCTAACTCAACGGTAGAGTACTCGGCTTTTAAGTGCGGCTATGCTCTTTTACACATTTGGATGAAGCAACGGATTCGTCCATACTATTGGTAGAGTTTGTAAGACCACGACTGATCCTGAAAGGGAATGAATGGAAAAAACAGCATGTCGTATCAATGGAGAACTCTTAGAATACTTCATCCTTACCGGATCGGTACAAAATCTCGTTTTGATTCTTGGAACGGAGTCAAATCAATTCACAGTTGGGTCGAGTGAATAAATGGATAGAGCCTTATGGCTCCAATTATAGGGAAATAAAAAGCAACGAGCTTCTGTTTGTTCTTAATTCGAATGATTACCCGATCTAATTAGACGTTAAAAATATATTAGTGCCCAATGTGGGAAAGGGTTCTCTTGTGAGTGGATCATCGATTCTTTTTTTTTTTCATGAATCCTAACTATTCTCTATTATGTAGAGGAGACGAATGTGTAGAAGAAACGGTATACTGATAAAATGAATTATTCCAAAGTCAAAAGAGTGATCGGGTTGCAAAAATAAAGGATTTCGAACCATCTCTTGTAACTATAACGAACACAAACAAATTGGATGGAAAAAGATAGGATCCGTTGATCGTCTTTCTTGTGTCCAGGGTATCTATTTTTTTTCTTAACTATATACCATACCTTGTTCTGACCGTATCGCACTATGTATTATTTGATAGCTCAAGAAATACCCCATTTGGTTTAAGTGTAATTTCAAATGGAGGAATTACAAGGATATTTAGAAATAGATGGATTTCGGCAACAATACTTCCTATATCCGTTTCTATTTCAAGAATATATCTACGCACTTGCTCATGATCATGCTTTAAATGGGTCGGTTCTTTATGAACCCATGGAAAATTTAGGTCATGACAATAAATCCAGTTCACAAATTGTGAAACGTTTAATTACTCGAATG